TCATACGGCTCCTCGAAGGTCACAAATAAATCTAAGACCCGTTTGCTATTATTTATCTTGATATGTTTGTAGGATAGAATCCAAATCTATCGTAAGGTCCCCAATTAGACAATGGAATTCTGTCTGCTATATATTCTTTTTTATTATAAAGTGCTTCTGAATTGATCTTATCTTTTAAAAATTTAAAATTTTTTGTTGAGTAATAACTTAACCTTTGAATAAAAAGTTTCTTGTAGAAATCTCAATAAATATTTCAACCTAGCATTTTTGATTACGAAAAAAATTATACATTGCGTTAGTTCACGAAACATTACAAGAATTCTATTCTATCTCTCTAAAAAAGAAAAAAAGACCTTTTTGTAGTGCAATTAAATTCTTTCGATTTTATTTTTTCGTTCCTATTCTCCTTTCTCAGAAAAAGGGACTTTAAACAAAGCAAAGTAAAGGATTACTTCGTTCTTGATAGTTATTTACTTAATCGGTGGATAGGAACATACTCTGGATCGGAATCTTCGGGAGTACTCCTTCATCATTTCTACCAACATAAAGCCCCAATTAGAATCCCTTTTATGCTATGCAGTATACACAGAAAAATTCTACTTACATAATCTCTATTACGAATCCTTTGTGTACCTTGGTGTTCCTAACTATCCACTCTTTTTGGTCAAAAAGACCCCGTTCGTTAGGGTAATACATGTATGTTAATAGCTAGTAAAATCCCTAGACAGTTGCTCCTTTTGAACCCGCTTCAAGTCATGATGATTAATCACTCAATCTTGGGGTAAATAGTATATAATGCTTATGTTTACTTTCACTTAACTCTTGTACATAGGAAATGAGGCTGAATCTTTTTACTGCAAAATAAGAAGCTGTTTTTTTCACTCATATAACTATCTGGTTTAGTTCATCAACCCGAATGATGAATAAAAAATAAAAATATATATATTCAACTCCTGAAATTTCCTTACTAGAAAGAAAAGAAATAGAGGAAATTTTATGTCTTAACGAATCACACGTAGAGATATTGATAACACACATAGAGTTAATGGTATTTCATAACTAATTGATTGAGCAGCAGCCCGTAAACCACCTAAAAAAGAATATTTATTATTTGATCCATAACCTGACATAAGAAGGCCCACGGGAGCAATACTTGAAATGGCAATCCATAAAAAAACACCAATACTGAAATCGGCTAGAACAAGGTGATAGCCAAAAGGAATTACTAAATAACTTAGTAGAATTGATGTGACTGCTATGGATGGTCCGATACTGAATAAACGAGTATCTCCTCTTGATGGAAGAAGATTCTCTTTGAAAAGTAATTTTGTACCATCTGCTAAAGCTTGAAGAATTCCCAAAGGCCCGGCGTATTCAGGGCCAATACGTTGTTGTATCCCCGCAGATATTTCTCTTTCTAACCAAACAATCACTAGTACACCTATTGTGATTCCTAATACAGGAGTAAAAATAGGGACAAGCATCCATATGATCTCATATACCTCTTTTAAGGATTCCCATCTAAAAAAAGAATTGATAGCTTGTACTTCTGTTGTATCTATTATCATTTTAACGATCAACTTCTCCCATAATGATATCTATGCTACCTAGTATTGTCATAATATCAGCCAATTTCATTCTTTTAACTAATTGAGGAAGGATTTGCAAATTGATAAAACCCGGCGGTCTAATTTTCCATCTCCAAGGAAAAACACCCTTATCTCCTATCAGAAAAATTCCTAATTCTCCTTTTGGGGCTTCGACTCTCACATAAAGTTCTTGCTTTGACAATTCAAAAGTAGGAGAGGGTTTTTTACTGATAAATCGATAGTCAAAATCATTCCATTCGGGATCCCCTACTTTATCAAAGCGCCGGATTTCTAAATTCTCATAGGGCCCCCCCGGAATTCCTTCTAAAGCCTGTTGAATAATTTTTATTGATTCTGTCATTTCACTGATTCGTACTAAATAACGAGCTAATGAATCTCCTTCTTTTTGCCATTGAACTCCCCAATCAAATTCATCGTAAGACTCATAATGATCAACCTTCCGAAGATCCCATTGTATTCCGGAAGCTCGTAGCATTGGTCCTGATAAACCCCAATTTATTGCCTCCTCTCCGCCAATAATGCCTACTCCCTCAACTCGCTCTAAAAAAAGAGGATTCCGTGTAATAAGCCTTTGATATTCAGTAACTCTTGTTAAAAAATAATCACAAAAATCCAAACATTTATCTATCCAGCCATGAGGTAAATCAGCAGCGACTCCTCCGATACGAAAATAATTATGCATCATTCGCATACCGGTGGCAGCTTCGAATAGGTCATATATCAATTCTCTTTCTCGAAAAATATAGAAGAAGGGGGTCTGTGCGCCAATATCTGCCATAAAAGGGCCAAGCCATAACAAATGCGAAGCTATACGACTTAACTCTAACATAATGACTCTGATATAGCTGGCCCTTTTAGGCACTTGAATATTGCCTAACTGCTCTGGTGCATTTACAGTTATTGCTTCGGTGAACATAGTAGCTAAATAATCCCAACGTGTTACATAAGGTAAATATTGTATAATTGTTCGGTTTTCCGCAATTTTTTCCATCCCTCTATGTAAATAACCCAATATCGGTTCACAGTCAATAACATCTTCACCATCTAGAGTAACAATGAGTCGAAGAACACCGTGCATTGATGGGTGCTGAGGACCCATATTGACTATCATAAGGTCATTTCGTGTAGCTGGTGCAGTCATAGGTTTTTTCCCGATTCATTCTTCCATGAATTGCTGAAAGCGAAAAGAAGTTCATCAAAATTTAAGCAAAAATTCAAAACGATTCTTCAAATTAATGATTTTTTGTTTCTCGAATCTCCAACCGGCCGATTAATTCTTTATAACGTACTCTATTTTTTTTTGACAAATAGGCGAGCAGCCGTTGACGTTTTCCTAGAATTTTACGCAGACCTCTCTGAGATAAATAGTCTTTTTTGTGCAATTCCAAATGTGAAGTAAGTCTCCGTATCCTATTGGTGAAACTCACTACTTGAAATTCAACAGACCCTTTGTTGTCTTCGTTTTCCTCTTTCAAAATAATTACACTGAATGGATTTTTTATCATAAAAAAAGCTCCTCCTACCTTTTAATTTACATATACATATTTGATTTTATCGATCAGTAATAATAATATCAGTCATTTTAATGTAGTATTTAGTATACACAAGAATTTTAATTTATTTATGGACTTCCGATTTTTTTAATCAAAATTTTCATTTGATTTGGACAGGGATAAAAAACGGGATGGTACATTTTTACACTCACAACGTCGAATAATTTAGACCTCAATTTTAATTAGGAAGATTCCGTAGATTCGTTTATTTTATAGATTTTATCCAAACAAATTGATACGTCATTGACTTAGTATTTTAGTATTAAAGTATTAAATAAAATATCGATCTATATTAGACTGGGACGTAAGACAGGGCATATGTGCATCTGTTTGCTTTTCTATATGGTACAGAATATATAGGAAAAATGTACCATCAACCTATTTTTAATTGTGGATATATTCTTAACATACTAAAACGGCTTCCATTATTGGTATTAAACCAATATCGATTCATACAAGCTAAGTCTTCTAATCGATAATTAGGCCAAAGAAATAACTTTAATTTAATTAATTCGTTTTTATCTCTATCAAGATGTTTACTTTGATCCAAAAAAGTATTCCCACCTTTTATGTTCTTCTTGTTACAAAATACTCGATTTCTATCCACACTATTTATATTCTTTGAATTGAAAGAAATTAGAATTCTCAATTCTCTACGACGTCTAGACGAGAAAATCTTTTCAGGAACAATAAAATCATAATGTTTTTTGTCTATCTTTCGAATTAGTCTTTGATATCTTGGGATAGATTCATCAAATTTATTTTTATCGATATATCTTTCTTCTCGATATCTTTGAGGAGTTTGGTACTTACTCTTATGAACCAACGAGATACCTATGGTTTGATACATAATAAAGTATCCGTCATTTTTTACAGACAAACGAATGGGCTCGATAAAAAATATCCCCCTTTTATTCAATTCTATAGGAGTCAATTTTTTCCGAATCACCATTATATCCAGATTTATTTCTTTCCTTTGAATAGACGATATAGTAGTATCTCTTGTATTTCTCAGTCCAAGCAAGTAACAATATATCTTGATATTATCGATCATTCTTTCAGTTAAATTCGGAATTAAACCATCGTCTATTATCCATTGAAAAAGCAAATAGTGTTTCCGTAAGAAAATCATTTCTGGTCTCATCTTATTCCGGATCTTGTATTGTTTTTTCATTTTACCTTGGTTTTGTGCATATGATCTAAGGCCTCTTCGGCCTGCGGGTTCTTTTTCTTCTTGATTTCGATTCATTAATTCATAATATCTTTTTTCATTCGATAGTCTAAAAAAATCCCATTTTTGCTTTTTATTGATGTTTTTATTAAAAAGAAGTAATTTTATTGGTATAATCCATGGTTTGATTTTGTATACATTATAAAGTGGCACAAATTCTGGGAAGAACGGAAGTTTCAGATTCGTCGATATTGGGTTTAGGATTTCTTCATTCATTTCCATCCAATCAAAAAAAAGTTTCTTTTCATTGATCGTATTTTTTTCTAAATGTTGATGAATCGTCAGATAAAAAAGATCGTTTTTATCCATTTTCTCAATTTTTTGGTAATTCTTACTTCCAATCTTAGTATTTATATTACTGTTATAATCCATTTTGGTCCAGGCCTTAATATCAATTTTTTGTTTTAGAAAAAAATTGAGAATTGTCCAATCAAAATATTTTCTATCTGGATTTTTTTGCATATACATAATATCACCCTTTTCTAGATAATTATTGATAGGAATTTCCTCCAGGCTTTCAAAGAAATTTTGTTTATAATTGTTGTAATTAAAAGTAATCTTTTGGTTGTTATTTAATTCTGATGGTGATCCATAAATAATATATGAGGACTTCTTCATTTCAGAATTAATAGATTTATATGATAAAAGATCATATATATAGTATTTTTGAAAATTATCTTTTTGCTTTGGTAATGGATATACTTTAAAATCCTTTTGTTTTTTGTGATAAAGTAATCGGTCTTTTTCATACGAATTACATTTTGTTAAATCTTTATTTTGGGTCATACCACCTTCAGTGATTGTAGTTCGCCATTTTTGTGGTATTAATCCAGACCATCTAATCTGAGATAAATTGTATTGATAATGACCTCTTAACCAGTTTTTCCATTGATTCATTTCAGAACTTGTAAGTTTTGTATGTCTTAATTCGGAATGAAATATTCTTTGTGTTACAAAAGAATTTTTTATTGCAGTCTTAAGAAAAAAGGGGGTTCCATGATAGTCAAGAATAGATCTTAGCTTATACAAATTAATAACTCGGGTTTGTGATAATTTATAAAATACATATGCTTGTGATAATGAGGATAAGTTAAAAAAAAGATGTGAATTCTTCTTACTATTCTTAATATTGTAAAGTGCACTTTTTAGAGTCGAAATAAAGTGAATTTCTTTTTTGTTTTTTATTTCTTTGTTTGTTTTATTATTGTAAATGTATTTATCAAAACAAAAATTTCTCGATTCAAGAACGAGTTGTGTAGTAATTCTGACAATATGAATGATACATAGAAAGATATCAATGTATATTCTTTTAATGAAAATTTTTATAAAAAGATATAATTTATAGATTAATCGAGTGCTTCTTCTTTTTATTTTTAATATTTGCCAACTATTTTTTGATGATTTTACTTTTCCATTATAACTTGTTTTGTTAGGACTACTTTTTTTCTTGGCGTTACCGTTTTTTTCTTTTGTAAGACTCTTTGTTTTCTTTGTGATTGTGTTTGTTCTATCCGCCAGATTTTTAATTTTTTTTTCTCTCAGTGAATAATTTGTATTATCTGTAGATTTAATTTTTCTAAACGAGTCGTGAATTATCTGATTCCTGATTATATAATCTTTTTTTTGGTTAGTTTCGCCGGATTCATACACCTTTCTCAATATAAATAATCGAGTTGGCTGTACTTTTAAGAGTTCTTTTTTTATTCTTTTTATAAACAAAAATAAAACGTTTTTGATAACCTCCCCTTTTGGTTCTTTTGAGTCTTGTAGAAAATTTTTTGTTCTTTCTTTTAAAACTCCTAGAACTTGAAAATGATTATTTTTCGTTTTGCGAATTTTTTTTTTTAGTTCTTTAAAAATAGGCTTAAAAAAGGAAGGTTTTTGGGGGACGGAACCAAAGGGAAGGTTCGTTTGTGTTCCCCAAGCCGTTAAAAAGCAAAACTTCTGTTGTTCTTTCTTTAGATCTTTATAAGAAGAAAAAGAGGACCTCAACTTAGATCTGTGCCAAGGTTTCAAATAGAAAGGAAATACTATTTTTATCTGAATACCATCTTTAAACCAATTTCTGGGAAGTTCGAGTTCTGATAATTGAACACCATTATAGGTACATATAATATGCTTTTCTCTATTCCACTCATCGAAATCCTCAGCCCACTCGGGAGGTTGGGATAATAATATACGCCCAATATTTTTAACTATTATCAATGGAGGTAATAGAATATATTTTCTAAAAATAGATTGAATTATTAAAATGAAACTTCTTGTTGCTTGTGGATATGGAATGAAATCCCAGGCTTCCGCGATTTTTATCCACGGTTTTTCCTTTTTTTTGTTCTCTTCTTCTTCCTTTTGTTTTTTTTTTTGTTCTTCTGTATAATCTTTAAATTCTGTTCCTTTACCCATCCAATGTCTAAAAATAAATTTCATCCGTTCAGGTATATTAAAAGAAAAAAGGGGGGATTCTTTTATTCTGTCCAAAAAAAGAGGGGAATGCACATTTGCTTGAAACAATTTTGAAATGACAGTTTTACGTCTTTGAGCACGCATAGAACCTTTTATGAATTCTCGACGAAAATCTGATTCTTCCGAATATTCTCTAATAGACACCCAGTTTTTGACACTTGCTTTGCGACTACGTTTAGCAGGCCTATAAATTATTACACGATCCCTTTTTCTTGAACGTATCTGATAATCCAACGGTAGGCCTTCGTGAGCTGCCCCCGATAGGAATTCCAACTCGGTAATAAGTTTGTATGACCATCGAGGGACTTTTTTACTGATTTCTTTTATTACAAATTTTTGTTTTGTTTTTTGACCATTAGGGCTAGTTAGAATTGTATTCAATAAAAATTTGTAAAATTTGGCTCTTTTTTCTGAACCAATCCTTCCTTGTTCTTTTTCTGAAAATAAAGAGAGGCCCTTCCAATTTAAACTCGATCCCGATTCTCTATCAAATTTACTGATTAAAGTAAATAAATGACGATTTTCTGTTGAAAAAGTTTTTTTATCAAATCGGTCTATTTTCTGTTCAAACTCTTGGTAATCAGTATCAGGAAGAAGGATACTATGAATCTTATTAATTTCCATTGTCTCTATGAAATTTTCT